AAATATTCAAATAATATTATCAATGAATTAAGTTCCTTATTAGACCATGCATTTGATTCATCAAATACATCATTATTGTATACTCTTTGATATATATGGCGCAACCCAATCTTTTTTTTAAAGTTCCTAATTGAATTTGGGCACTTTCTATTTTGAATCTAAAAATAAAAATACTAAGAAAAATTCCCCCTTGACAGTGATATGTGTTGTATATGTAAATCCTAGATGTGAAAATAGGGATAATTCATCCATGAAAGAGAAGGGGAATAAAACAAAAATAGACACTAACTAAACTATATATATAGATATATAGAAAAGAAAATAAGGAACAACAGTCAATGAGATCGTAATAATGAATCACGAGTTCGAATTTCATAGATTTCATCTAATCGAGTATAGATGGTATTTTGTATAATATAATGATAGAGAAATGAAACACACTTCACTTACTCATAATTCTTATTCATCTGATCTTTTGAAAAAAGAATAGATTGAACTTGCAAATTTACTCATTTAAATTTAATGAGTAAACGATTGAATTTTATTCGGTTGGGTGGTACCAACTAAATCGAGTGCTAATTCCCATTTAGTTCGTATTGAATTAATCAATCAAGCTGCTATCGGACATTTATTTCCAATTCGGTACTATGTAGCATACTCTTCCAATCAAAAAAATTTCGACATATTTCACTTTATTATATTATGAAAATCAATCCGAATCCTTCTGGTTCTACGGTTTCCACACTTGAAGAAAAAAACCTAGGGCGTATCGCTCAAATTATTGGCCCAGTACTGGATGTTGTTTTCCCCCGGGGCAAGATGCCTAATATTTATAACGCTTTGGTAGTTAAAGGTCGAGATACCGCCGGTCAGCAAATTAATGTGACTTGTGAGGTACAACAATTATTAGGAAATAATCGAGTTAGAGCTGTAGCTATGAGTGCTACAGATGGTCTGACGAGAGGAATGGAAGTGATTGATACAGGAGCTGCTCTAAGTGTTCCAGTCGGCGGAGCTACTCTCGGGCGAATTTTCAATGTTCTTGGAGAACCTGTTGATAATTTAGGTCCTGTAGATACTCGTACAACATCGCCTATTCATAGATCTGCACCTGCTTTTATACAGTTAGATACGAAATTATCAATCTTTGAAACAGGGATTAAAGTGGTGGATCTTTTAGCTCCGTATCGCCGTGGAGGAAAAATTGGACTATTTGGGGGAGCCGGCGTGGGTAAAACAGTACTTATCATGGAATTGATCAACAACATTGCCAAAGCTCATGGAGGCGTATCCGTATTTGGTGGAGTAGGTGAACGTACTCGTGAAGGAAATGATCTCTACATGGAAATGAAAGAATCTGGGGTAATTAATGAAAAAAATATTGCAGAATCAAAAGTAGCTCTAGTCTATGGTCAAATGAATGAACCGCCAGGAGCTCGTATGAGAGTAGGTTTGACTGCACTAACCATGGCAGAATATTTCCGGGATATTAATGAACAAGACGTGCTTTTATTCATCGACAATATCTTTCGTTTCGTTCAAGCGGGATCAGAAGTATCTGCCTTATTAGGGAGAATGCCTTCTGCAGTGGGTTATCAACCCACCCTTAGTACCGAAATGGGTTCTTTACAAGAAAGAATTACTTCCACCAAAGAAGGGTCTATAACTTCGATCCAAGCAGTTTATGTACCTGCAGATGATTTGACCGACCCTGCTCCTGCCACGACATTTGCACATTTAGATGCTACTACCGTACTATCAAGAGGATTAGCTGCCAAAGGTATTTATCCAGCAGTCGATCCTTTAGATTCAACGTCAACTATGTTACAACCTCGGATCGTTGGCGAGGAACATTATGAAACTGCGCAAAGAGTTAAGGAAACTTTACAACGTTACAAAGAACTTCAGGACATTATAGCTATCCTGGGGTTGGACGAATTATCCGAAGAAGATCGTTTAACTGTAGCAAGAGCACGAAAAATTGAACGCTTCTTATCACAACCCTTCTTCGTGGCAGAAGTCTTTACCGGTTCTCCAGGGAAATATGTTGGTCTCGCCGAAACAATTAGGGGGTTTCAATTGATCCTTTCTGGAGAATTAGACAGTCTTCCCGAGCAGGCCTTTTATTTGGTAGGTAACATCGACGAAGCTACCGCGAAAGCTATGAACTTAGAAGGGGAGAGCAAATTGAAGAAATGACCTTAAATCTTTGTGTACTGACCCCTAATCGAATGATTTTGGATTCAGAAGTTAAAGAAATCATTTTATCTACTAATAGTGGACAAATTGGCGTATTACCAAACCACGCCCCTATTGCCACAGCGGTAGATATAGGTCTTTTGAGAATACGTCTCAACGACCAATGGTTAACGGTAGCCTTGATGGGTGGTTTCGCTAGAATAAGTAATAATGAGATCACCATTTTAGGAAATGATGCGGAGATGAGTACTGACATTGATCCGCAAGAAGCTCAACAAGCTCTTGAAATAGCCGAAGCTAA